GAAAAAAAGTGCTATTCAAAGAAGAAATTCCTCCCACGCGTTTGGGAGCGGATCTGGATGAAGAAAAAGATCAAAAAGCACCCATAGTGGTGGAAGGCATTTTAGCGGCCGATTTTTTTCAGTTTCAATGGACTCGTCCAGTACGATACATAAGCAATCAACACTTTTTTGGGGCTGTAAGAAAGGAAGCTTCACAATATTTTTTTGATACATGCCGAAGTGATGGAAAAAAAAGAATATCTTTTACAGATCCTCCAAGTTTTTCTAGTTTTAAGGAACTGACGAAAGGGATGATATCTTCGTCCACAGTAGAAAGACTCTCCTTTGATAAACTAGACAAAGATTGGCTTTATAAGAACAAACAAAGACAAAACAACTTAAATAACGAGTTTATAAAGAGAATTGAGGCTCTAGACACGGGATTTCTTTTTCTAGATATACTCGACAAAAGGACTCGGGTTTGTATTGAGAAAATGAACGAAACCTGCCTCTGCCTACCAAAAAGGTATGATCCTTTGTTGAATGGGCCCTCTCGTGGAAGAATCAAAAAGTTTAGAAAAGTAATCGAGGATCCCGAAGAAAAGGAGAAAAGCGAAGAAAAGGAGAAAAGCGAAGAAAAGGAGAAAAGCGAAGAAAAGGAGAAAAGCGAAGAAAAGGAGAAAAGCGAAGAAAAGGAGAAAAGCGAAGAAAAGGAGAAAAGCGAAGAAAAGGCACCGAAAAGCAAAGAACAGGAGAAAAGGGAAGAAGAGGCACGTCTACGCGAAGAAGCACGTCTACGCGAAGAAGCACGTCGACGCGAAGAAGCACGTCTAAGCGAAGAAAGGGCACTTCTTCAATTGGGTGAATTTCGTGAAAAAGTCTACAATGTAATTAAATCTCGTAAATCTAGTGGAAGAAAAAAGAATGCAATGCAATCTCGTCGAAGAAAAAAGAATGCAATGCAATCTCGTCGAAGAAAAAAAAATGGAACTACAAAATCTCGTGAAAGAATCGACGATGGAACTACAAAATCTCGTGAAAGAATCGACGATGGAACTACAAAATCTCGTGAAAGAATCGACGATGGAACTACAAAATCTCGTCGAAGAAAAAAAAATGGAACTACAAAATCTCGTGAAAGAATCGACGATGAACCTACAGAATCTCAACTTAAGCAAATCCTTGCTCTAAATCAAATTCATGAGACCCTTTTGCCAGGTTTCATTTTCGAGTCCCCAAAATTTGAAGAGAGAATGTTCGCGATACTCAAAAGTAAAACACTAAAACTAAGAGCAGAAGGAAAATTATATTATAATCCTTTGGCAAAATTTTTTTCTAAGCCTTGGGAAAAAGGGGGGGGAGGCATTGATTGGAACCAGCGAAAACTAAAAAAGCTAAAGCAACTAAGGACTTATAAAGTGGGAGAAAGTGTGGGACGAGTGCACATCGGTCAACGCGTCCCTCGCTGGTCATACGTATTACTCCGCGAGGTCGCATACGACCTGGGCGAACCCTTTGTGACCAAGCGGGGAGATAATGAGTGCTTTGATATTATATCAGCACAATACAAATATGAAATTATTTTGAATCAGGATACTCAAAATTTACTTATCAAAAATCTTTCTAAAGATAGTAATAAGATTGATCCGGAGATTGCTAAAGAGATTAATGAGAAGGTTAAGAAGGATTTGATCAAGAGTGGGGGAGACCCTTATAGTATTGACTTTGAGAAAAGCCTTGCTCATGTTCACGTTGGCAGCCTCATCACCAATATCGAGTGGAAAACCGAGAATAAGGACGTGTGGAGGACCTCCTTGAGAGCGGTGCGCGACCAATTTTGGCATCAGGATGACATCAAAGGTGTTGCGAGCGTCCTAAGGCGTAAAAACGGAGTTGTTGTAAGACAGATTGAAATGTTTCCGCATTCCCCTCTTTTTTTGGGCTTCTTAAAAAGTACACTGTCTAGTTCTTTTAGGGTAGTGAAACCCCTTGTTTTGAAAATGCAAAATTTGCTGCATAGGTTTGGAATCAAAAAAGGGGACCTTTTCACTCTTAAGGGACCTAAGAAAGAACAGACAAAAACAAAAAGGAAGACAAAAGGGAAGACAAAAAGGAAGACAAAAAGGAAGACAAAAAGGAAGATAGACGAAAAAAAAAGCAAAGCATTGAAAGAACGGAAAAAATGGAAAAGAATCAAAAAAGAGAAAATCGAACTAGACCCCGAAGAAGAGCTGTTCCGGATGGATGGAATAGATGCATGGAATGAGCTTTATTATGGGCTAGGAGTAAGAGGTATCGTATTAATTTTTAACTCCTATTTTAGAAGATATATTGCATTGCCTTTAGCGATAATAGCTAAAAATATTGGTCGTATCTTATTTTTGCAGCAGCCCGAGTGGGCTGAGGATAGAAAGGACTGGGAAAACGAGACTCATCTTTTATGCAACGATGACGGTTTTGCTATAGGCGTCATATCCATCAGCAACTTTCCGGAGGAGTGGTGGGAATACGGTCTTCAGGTCAAAGTTTTATGGCCTTTAGAGTTGAAACCTTGGCACACAGCGGATGATAGACAAAGGATAACCAACGATTATGCTTTTATAAGGTCTTTCTGGGGACTAGCTGACTATCCTTGGGGTGGTGCCCGACCCAACCGTTCCTTTTCCATTTTTTTGGGGCCCATTTTTAACGAACTAGGCAAAAAAAGTCAAAGATTAGCAGCAGAAAAATTGGAAGGGAGCGCCTTTCGACTTATAAGAAGCGTTTTCAACCAAAAAAGAAAGCAAAATTTTGTTAGAGTTCTAGGAAACCCAAAAGAAAGCATAAAACGGCTTAAAGAAAGCATAAAACGGCTTAAAGAAAGGGTTCTAGTTCTAAAAAGCACAATTTTGAAAATAATAAAAAAAAATACAAGATTGAAAGGGATAGGAGTAGATGAATCGAGTGAAACTCAAAAAGAAAAAGATTCTATAATCAGCAATGAGATAATTCATGAATCATTTAGTCAAATTCGATCTACAGCTTCTACAAATTCAGAAGAAAAAATACAAAATCTGATTAATAGAACAAGCACAATCAAAAATCAAATAGAAAGAATTACAAAAGAAAAAAAAAAAGTAACTCCAGGACTAAATAATAGTCCTAACAACAAAAAGCAAAATAATAATGTAGAATCACCAAAAAATATTTGGAAAATTGTAAAAAGAAGAAATGTTCGATTAATAAGTAAATGGAATTATTTTCAAAAAATTTGCATTGAAAAAATATACAAAATATACCTAGATATCTTTCTATGTATCATTAAGATTCCTAGAATCAATTTCACAAAAAAATTTTTTGAGAAAGACATTTCCAATACTGAAACAAATCAAAAAAGAATTACCTTTAGTTCGACTATAAAAAATATAAATAAGCGGAAGTCACAGATTGTTCCGAAATTTGCTTCCTTGCCAAATTTATCTTCCCTGTCACAAGCATATGTATTTTACAAATTATCACAAACCCTAGTTAGTGATAAGTTAAGATCTGTTCTTCAATATCGCGGAACGTCTTTTTTTCTTAAGACTGCAATAAAGGATTCTTTTGAAAGACAGGGAATATTTCATTCCGAATTAAAGCATAAGAAACTTCGAAATTTTGGAACGAATCCATGGAAAAACTGGTTAAGAGGTCAGTCTCAATACAATTTATCTAAGGTTCATTGGGAGCGAGTAGGCGCACAAACCTGGCGAAATAAAGTCAACCGACGCCATACGCCTCAAAATAACGATTTAAATAAAGGAGATTCATATGAAAAAGACCCATTACTTCATTCCAAAAAACAAGATGATTCTGAAGTATATTCATTAGTAAGAAATCAAAAAACGAAGTTTAAGAAAAACTATAAATATGATCTTTTAGCATATAAATACATTTCTTCTGAAACTAAGAAGGACTCCTCTATTTCTAAATTGCCATTACAAGTAAATAAGAGCCAAGAGATCGACTTATTTGATATACCAGAGGAGATTGTTTTCAAGACTTATTTCAAGGATTGTATACTAGACAAGAAGTTTCTAGACAAGCTTTATCGAGACAATACTTATCTACACAATTATCTAGACAATACTTATGTAGACAAGGATTATCACAAGGATTATCTAGACAAGAGTTTTCTAGACAAGGTTTATTTCAAGGATTCTCTAGACAAGGTTTATTTCAAGGATTCTCTAGACAAGAGTTTTCTAGACAAGGTTTATTTCAAGGATTCTCTAGACCAGCTTTATCTAGAAAAGGATTATTACAAGGATTATCTAGACGAGGTTTATCTAGACAAGAATTCTCTAGACAATTATCTAGACAAGGTTTATATGTCTCTGAAAAAAATGCGAAAGAAAAAACCTGAAAGAAAATATATGGACTTTGATTGGAAGTTTTTCGAAAAATATCTAGTCAATTTGGAGGCTGGGAAAAAGATCGACCCTAACCCTAATACAAATACTAAGATTGAGACTAAGAATTCTCAAATAATTGAGAATGCAAATTCTCAAATAATTGAGAATGCAAATTCTGAAATAATTGAGAATGAGAATTCTGAAATAATTGAGAATGAGAATTCTGAAATAATTGAGAATGAGAATTCTGAAATAATTGAGAATGAGAATAGAGGTCTTATTTATGATATCGTTCCAAAAATGCTCTTGGATCCAGAAATCGAAAAGGATCCAGAACTCAAAGAAGATCCAGAACTCAAAGAAAATCCAGAAATCAAAGAAGACAAAAAAAGCTTTTTTAATTGGATGGGAATGAATGAAGAAATCTTAAAGGCACCCAGAGCGAATTCGAATGAGGAAGATTCGAATCAGGAAGATTGGTTCTTCCCAGAATTTCTGCTACGTAAGAGGACATATCAAATGAACCCGTGGCTTAGACCTATGAAGTTACTTCTTTTAAATTTCAAAGGAAAAGAAGAAGAAGAAGAAGAAGAAGAAGAAGAAGAAGAAGAAGAAGAAGAAGTTAGTCAAGGAAAAGCAAATGTTAGT